TGCACAATTTGCTTCTGATCTTGATAAAGCTACTCAGAATCAATTGGCAAGAGGTCAACGATTACGTGAATTGCTCAAACAACCCCAATCTGCCCCTCTTACGGTAGAAGAACAGATAATGACTATTTATACCGGAACGAACGGTTATCTTGATTCATTAGAAATTGGGCAGGTAAGGAAATTTATTGTTGAATTACGTACTTACTTAAAAACGAACAAATCGCAATTCCAAGAAATTATCTCTTCTACCAAAACATTTACTGAGGAAGCGGAAGCCCTTTTAAAAGAAGCTATTCAAGAACAAATGGAACGCTTTCTACTTCAGGAACAAGCATAAAGAAATGGATCCTTTAAATCAAATTTATTTATATATATTAAATATATTTAAAAAGTTTATATATATATGAAAAAAAAAACCTTTCTTCCTATAGATATCTAAAAAAACATATGGAAATAAATTGCGTCCAATAGGATTTGAACCTATACCAAAGGTTTAGAAGACCTCTGTCCTATCCATTAGACAATGGACGCTTTTCATTTCATTCCTATTTTTTCGCGTTTTTGACTTTGATTCTGATTCTCGTATTTATTGTTCTGAAAAAAGAATCAGATTGTATATATATGAGATGAACAAAATTTTTTTATTACATATTCAACTCAATAATGATGTATTAGTTATTATAGACTAGAGCGGGTAGCGGGAATCGAACCCGCATCGTTAGCTTGGAAGGCTAGGGGTTATAGTCGACACTTTTTGTCATTTTTAACGTCTCTAATTCAAAACCAAACATGAAACTTTGATTTCATTCGGCTCCTTTATGGAAAATGGAGAAATTCCCAGATAAAAATTTAAGGTGGGAACGAAATAAAAAAATTTGGCCCATAACGTCTATGTCAGCTTTTTGTATGAATGCATTCAATTCCAAACAACTTGCTTTCTAGATGATCCTTCTAGAAGAGGAGATTCAAACAATCTTTCTAGTTACTTCGTTCTCTATTTCTAGTTGAAAGAATCCTAAGGAAAAGTTTTGCGTTTCCACCGAGCTAAACGAAAGATGTTGATTGAAGCTTCCAGTAAATTAAAGTTATTATTTAATAGCCATTTTGCCTCGATTTCTTAAAAAAAATAAGATGAAGATTAAGTTACGATTAGAAACCCATTTTTTATCTTTATCCATGGATTGCTTACTTATACTGATTCGATTGGAAATAGTCGTCCAATCACAAAAAGTCATGTTTCATAATTTCATAATCCATAATTTCCATTTTTAATTGACCTTTGGATATAAATCACGAGAATGTATAATTCTCTTCCAATTTTTCATTGAAGGTAAGGGATTAATTCCTTTTAAGAAATAAAATTTATGATCGGAATAGTAATCAAACCGAGAGACCCCTTAACTATTAAAGGGTTATATAGAACGAATCACACTTTTACCACTAAACTATACCCGCTACAGTTCGATTATTGTCTCGAAATATCACTTTTGTCGAACACCAAAACTGGACATAATGTAATCAAGATAGACTCATAAAAGAATCATGAAATTTAGAATATTAGCCTTTTTCGTAGGAGGATTAAGCGAAATTCTGAAAAGATAGTTAAATAATTGAATTTAAAATTCAAAAAAAAAAGTTCGATTTTTTTCGTGAAGGAGTTAGTTTTTAGTTTTGAGATACGGTTCAAGAAAATGGTTAACACTATAATCAGATAAATACGATATCCAAATAAATTTAAAATTTATGTTATTAAAAATAAAGGGCCTGGCGAATTACTGATCAGGCCAGGCCGCGGGAATCACATTTTGTCGGTCGAAAAAGTCTTTTTTTATATATTTAATAATTAAAAGTCTATTTTTCGATTAATATTCATTCTATCATTATTTTTTATTCTTGTTTTTTTTTTGTTTATATTTATAATTATAATATTATATATATATAATTAAATATAGAATCTTTCTTATTTTTGTCTTTATCCAACTGATTGGAATTGAGTCTAAAACTCATACTTGCTGTTGTATGACACAAAAACAACTTGTATATTTTGTACACATATATTATGGTTATATGTTAATATTATATAAATGTTATTGTTCTGTTATACAGAGATTATATAGATTATTTATACATAATTTTTTATCAATTTTTTATTTCTTTATATATATATTTGTATTTGACTATTTTATTTTCAAGGGGGAGAGATGGCTGAGTGGACGAAAGCGTCGGATTGCTAATCCGTTGTACGAGTTTTTCGTACCGAGGGTTCGAATCCCTCTCTTTCCGTGTTCCATTTACATTGAAGATTTAATCTTATTTAAGATAAATATATATATATTTTTTTTTTCAATTAGAATTCGGCATTTTTTATAATATAGTTTCATTTAAATTTTATGAAATCTTAAATTAAATAATTAAATAAAAAAAAAAAGAGAGATGAAAAATCAAGCAAAAACTCGTTTTTTAGTCTTCGCGCCCAGGATTGCGCCCTGGATCATTAGATAGGAATCCGAAAATAAAGAGAGAAACAAAGAATATCACTACTGTGTAAACAAAGAGTTTGAGAGTAAGCATTACAAGTCTCCAAGATCTTTTTTTTTTTGAAAAAGAGAATAGATTCTCTATTTTTATACTGTATATCCTAAATTTTGATATTTGGTTTGACACCTAAAGTCGTTTTTGAAAATGTCAAAATCGACTTCTTTTTTAATTGTAATAGAAATACTAAAAAAATTTTAATTATTATTATCTTATCTATTATTTTCTTACTTATCAATAATCGATTTATACCCACTTGTTCAGTTAGCGAAAATAAAAATCGTTAGAATGGAAAACGAGATAATGCGAGTTGTGTCTATCCACGAATTTTAATATTTGAATTTTTTAATTTTGAATTGAATTAAGGGCTCATACTGTAAGATTTTTGATCTTGTCAATTGTTTAATATTATAAATCCTCTTTCTCGAAAAAAGCATTCATCTTTTATAGGATAAGATGAAAGACCTCATCGAAAACTTACAGCAGCTTGCCAAACAAAGGCTAAGAGAAAAAAGAATAGAGGTATGACTGGCATAAAATCGACGATTGGGCTCAAAAAAGCATAGGCCTCTGGCAATTTGGCAAAGAAACAACTACTCGAATAAAGAGCAGAATTAAGACAGATCAAACTAAAGATATTAAGCATAACAGACATTTTGTTTTTAAAAAAATTGCATTTTGATTGAGTTATTGATAGATAAGTAAAAAAAAAAAAAAAAAGAAAAAATCCTTCGTTTTTTTGAACTTACTCACTCAATCAAAAAACCTTCCATTCTCAATGGAGACTAGAAGAAATTCTACTTTCATATAATATCTTAATGGAATTTTTGGTAATGATCAATAAATTCATTTTTTCTATGTCTCTACATGTGTTGGATTTAAAATACTAAACAACAGATCTAATGGATTCTTTAGATAGTTGGGCTGGAATTGACGAATAATCAACAATAATATTAGTGTTTATTAGTGTCGAATAGAGAGCGAAGTGGGGCGTGGCCAAGTGGTAAGGCATCGGGTTTTGGTCCCGCTATTCGGAGGTTCGAATCCTTTCGTCCCAGAGCATAATGAGCATAATGAATTATAATTTTCTAATTAATAAGAAAAAACTTTTTTCTTTTCTGTTTATAAAGTGTCTAAAGTGTAAGATTGGCTATAGTTTTACTCTTTTGGCTAATGATTAGAATAAAAAAATTAGATCTTTTTCACAGATTTCACAAGGATAAGTGCTCAAATGATACACAAATACAGGTGAATCCGTTGAGTATTTAGGCAAGCCTGGGCATGAATTTTCATTATAAAAAAGGTTGTGCCTTTACCTATTATATATCCAGCCTTAAAAATATTATATATGAATATATAATAGAGAAATATTCATATATCATTATAGAAGGAAGTTAGTTCTTTTTTGTTCATCCCTAGAAAATAAATTGTATTTTTACTAGACTATTATTTCTTTTATTTTTTATTGATATTTATTATTAATATATTTAAAGGTTGAGTTCGAAAATAAAGATGGATTTATCTCTCTTAGCTTATCTCTTAGAGATGTCGTCTTATTGTAAATTGTAATTGTTTGTAATTTGTATAAAAAAAATCTTTTTTAAGAAATCAAAAATTTATAAAAAACGAATCTAATCTATGTAACAACTGTTTTAACTGAACCAATGACTATTCATGATTCGATAATTGAATCAACCGCAGACCGGTTCCAAATTCGAGGAATGTTATGGTAAAACTTCGTTTAAAACGATGTGGTAGAAAGCAACGTGCGACTTGAAGGACATGATCTGTTGTGGATTCTTATATCCATCATTCTCTAATAAAGGATGCTCTTAACTCGACATCTTTTGCTCTGTTCTATTCGAGCTCGGTTTGGTGGGGTGTAATAGAAATAGTATAGGATGGAGCTCGAGTAGAAAGTATTGAGCTATTTCTCAAGGGAGAGGAGTCTAGGGTTAGTGTCAATCAAAAGAATAAGTTGTAAGAACTTCGTAAATTATCTTTGACAGAGGAATTGAAAGGATCAAAATCAAGCAAATTTAAAATCCCCAAGGACATTTTGATAAAGCCTTTTCTATTAATCTATTAAATTATATATGTCGGTCGGAAATCCGCTGTTCATATAATTAGATTCTTTGAGAGAAATAAATAACAAAAAGGTATGTTGCTTCCATTTTTGAAAGGATTAAAAATCAACGAAGTAATGTCTAAACCCAATGATTCAAAAAACAAGATAGATAAAGGCTTCCATAACAAGGAAATACTCTTTTTGGTTTTTATTGTTGTAACAATTGTATTTGGATCAATTCAAATCGATTCTAAATCAGACAAAAAAAGGGTATTTAAGACTGCTCAATAAATGAGAAATGCTAAAAGATTTTTTTCTTTTGAGCTATTTGAAAGTTATTCAACTTGAGTTATGAGTATACAAATGATTTTTTTGCGGAAAGTAAAGGACTTAATTCTTAGTTGAATTTATTTTCATTTGAGGATTTTATGGATTTATTTAATTGGTCATTGTAATTTATATATACATAACTTATAAATATAAATCATTTTTCGCGAGCCGTACGAGGAGAAAACTTCCTATACGTTTCCGAGGGGGGTTCGATCTATCCCAATGAGCCGTCTATCGAATCGTTGCAATTAATGTTAGGTCCCGAAGAGAGGGAAGAGATCTGCAGAAAGTGGGTTTTTATGATCCGATAAAAAATCAAACTTATTTAAATGTTCCTGCTATTCTCGATTTTATTCAAAAGGGCGCTCAACCTACAGAAACTGTGTATGATATTTTAAAGAGAGCAGAGGTTTTTAAAGAATTTCGATTTAAGCAAACGAAGTTCAATTAAGGAATAATAAACCCTTTTTTATTAAATCTAATTAAAATGAAAAAAAAAAAAAATAGAAATAACGAAAGATAATGAGGTTGTAATTTGGTAGAACTTTTTTATTCCTGTATTGTGCCAATCCAACACAAGCTTTACTCTATAATTTTATTTTTTTCTATTTAGATTTCACAATTTCAATTATATTTATCGTATTTTTTGATTTTTCATAAAATGATTTAATTTTTTTTATTCATATTGACAAGAATGTATTGAACAAATATAATTAAATTGTGAATTAAAAAATTAAATGGTTTTTTATGTCTTCTACCCCATATTTTTATTTGAGGATTCATTGAATTTGTTCCGATACAAAATAAAAAGTTTAAAAGTAAACTACTTGTCTATCAAATTTTTTAGCTAAGAATCTCTTGTATTGATGTTTGTTTTTATGTTCGTAACAGGAATCAACTCGAAAACTTTTTTTTTTATTTTTTGCTAATTCAATGTTTTGATTCCAATACAATTTTGTTGATCTCGATTGTATCTACATATAGCTATTAGGGGGGTTGCTAACTCAACGGTAGAGTACTCGGCTTTTAAGTGCGGCTAAGGTCTTTTACATATTTGGATGAAGCAAGGGATTCGTCTACACCATCAGTAGAGTTTATACGACCACGACTGATCCTGAAAGGAAATGAATGGAAAAAAGAGCATGTCGTATCAATAGATAAGTCTTCTAATATTTCATTCTTATCAAATCAGTACAAAACTTTATTTGAATTCTTGGAAAGAAATGCAATTAATTCAAAATTGGGTCGATTGAATAAATGGATCGAACCCTATGTTTATGGGTTCAAATTTTGTGAAAAGAATAAGCAACGAGCTTATCTTCGTAATTTGAATGATTTCCCGATCTAATTAGACGTTAAAAAAAACTTAGTACCTAGTGCGGGAAAGGATTATCCCACGTGTGGATTTTCTTTTTTAGTGAATCCTAACTATTTGAATCTCCATTCTCCATATGGAGATGGGTATGAATGTGTAGAAGAAACAGTATATTGATAAAGAGACTTTTTCCAAAATCAAAAGAGCGATTGGGTTGCAAAAATAAAGGATTTCTAACCATCTTTTTTTCTTATTTCTTAATAACAAAAAAAACGAATTAGATGGAAAAAAATAGAGAGTCCGTTGATGAATTTACCGAAGTACCTATTTAAAAAACTTTGTTTTTACTGTATCGCACTATGTATCATTTGATAACTCAAGAAACCCCCTATTTTGTACTTTTACTTATTTTAAATGGACGAATTCCAAGGATATATAGAACTCGAAGGTTTTTGGCAACATAACTTTTTCTATCCACTTATCTTTCAGGAATATCTTTTTTCGTTTGCATACGGTCATGGTTTAACAAAATCCATTTTGTTGGAAACTTCAGTCGATAGGAAATATAGTTTACTAATTGTGAAACGTTTAATTATTGGAATGTATCAACAGGATCATTTGATTCTTTCGACTAATAATTTTAACCACAATGACTTTTTTGGGCACAAACCCAATTTTGATTCACAAATCATATCAGAAGCATTTGCAGTCATTGTGGAAATTCCATTTTTCCTACTATTAATAGCTTCTCTAGAGAGACAAAAAATAATTAAATCTCATAATTTGCGATCAATTCATTCAATATTTCCTTTTTTAGAAGACAAATTCTTACATTTAAATTATGTGTTAGATATATTAATACCTTACCCCGCTCATCTAGAAATCTTGGTTCAAACACTTCGGTACTGGGTGAAAGATGCTTCGTCTTTGCATTTATTCCGATTCTTTCTTTATGAGTATCATAATTGTAATAGTTTTTTTATTCCAACAAAATCCATTTCTATTTTTCTAAAAAGGAATCAAAGATTATTCTTGTTCTTATATAATTTCCATATATGTGAATACGAATCCATTTTCTTTTTTCTTTGCAACCAATCCTCTCATTTACGATCAACATCTTATAGAGTGTTTCTTGAACGCATTTATTTCTACGTAAAATTAGACTATTTAGTCAAACTTTTTTATAAGGATTTTGGCGTTATCTTATGGCTTTTCAAGGACCCTTCCCCGCATTCTGTTAGGTATAAAGGAA